ATTCGCCTTCTTTTTCATAGAGAAATTTCTGATCAATGATAGAACAAGATCCATTTTGCATCATATATAACGGATTCCTTGGTTCGGACCGAAGAAGCAATGTCACTCGATCATTATCAAACTGACTGCAATCTTTTTCTGTCCGTGAGGATCCCACCAGAGCGACTTCTACTTCTAATAGGCCGTTAACTAGATCAGAATCATCCTCAGCGAATTTATAAGAAGCGGCGAGCCCATTTGCATTTGGATCATCGGGTCCGAGTGGAGACCAAATATCTTGAGCGACCGATCCGGCAGAACAACTCAAAAGATAAAGAAGTATCGTTAATCTCTTCATGCTCATTCCAAGTTCGAAGTACCATTTGGACAAATAAGAATCCCCTACCGCACTGAAGTTTGTCTTTAGAAAGATAGATATAGGATCTATGGGGCAATTACTTAGGCAATTACTTAGAAGTACATTTTGTGCAACAGCCCTTCCTATCTGATAGAAGATGATCCCATGATCCCTAACCGATCTTACCCGGTATCGAAACTCCCAAAATTGTCTATGAAGAGCTGATCTAATTGTATTAGTGTCTATAATTGATTTCTTCTGTGCAAGACTAATTGATATGGCCTCATTGGTAAGTGCTACAAGATCTCGTGCACAGGGATCCATGGTTATGGACCCGAATCCGTTAGTATGGAACATTTTCTTTTCCAAGTGAAATCCCCTACTATATGAAAGAATGAAAAAGTGCTTTCGCCGTTGTGGAATAAGAGGCCTTCGCATCTTAATGCATGTATTGAATTTATTCGGAGCTATTAGACCGGGATCCACTTTTTTGGGAATATGAGTCGAAGCAATAACAAGAAAATTTCTAGTGGAACCTCTTTCACAATCTCTGTAGAGATAGTTCTCTAATATACCGAGGGATAAGTAATTCGACTCATTCACAGACAGATCATGAATGTTTGGAATCCATATTATGCAATGGGACATTGCTTTTGCGAATTCTAATCGAACTAATTCTAATTGAAAGGTGGTATTAAATGGGACCGTTTCTATTTCCGGCGCCGTATATACAGCTCGCGCTTCCATCATAGTTATCCACAGCTCCATATCAAAACCAAAGTCAGCATCGATATCGCCAATATCATCAAAATCGTCATCATCAAAATCGTCATCATCCGTAGTGTTGCTATCGTCCTCAATCTCATCCAAATCATCCTCTTCAATTAAAATCCGTTTAGGCTCGTCATTCCGGAACTCGTCCGTAAATAACATAATGAAAGGAAAATAGGAGTTTGTCGCTAGGTATTTGACCAAATAGGATCGTCCAAGTCCTTTAGAACCTATCACTAAAATATTCCTAGAAAGGGATAGGGCTGAGCGGAGCGAAAAGGGTCTTGGTCTTGCATGAGATGGGAAATGAGAACTATTAGTCCTACACAAGGTTTGTGAATAAGTGATTGTCTGATAATGAGCAAGGAAGATCCGTCTTTCTGCTAAACAGGATCTATTGAACTCATAATTCATTAGATACTTTTTATGAATGTCAACTAAGTATCGTAAGTAAATTGATCCCGGTTGTTCAATCATTTGATAACCAGAGTCATTTTTTGATAAATGATCACTATGAGTATGAGTCAGACTCAATAGAATTTGATCAATCCCTTTTTTTGTCGTTAAGGTGGAGAAATGAACCATGAATTGTTTTTCTTCCTCATCAGCATCAATCCAATTACTGTTCTCAAACAACCAGGATTCTGTTTTATCATCAATCCAATCAACGTTCATGAGTGACCAAGATTCTATTTTCTCAGAAAAAAAATCACCGTTCGCGTTTTTTATTTTTATTATCAATGAATAGATCTCTTTACTTGTACGACTTAGATGTCTCGTATTTCTCGAAAAAGTGATTCGATTGATGGGATTTGGTAGAATACTGAATTGTTCCAGAGCAACTAAAAAGAGATTCTTTAACCAGAAAGAATTCAGTTGAGATGTAGGATACCCATCCAGAAGTTTTTGCAACTCAATCGCGTATGATGGAATCATCAAAGATTTGATCTTTTCTAACTCTGTCTGTAACTTACTAGAGGCTCGGGAAACAAAGAGAAGATGTGTACAAACGAGATATCCAGCAACAAGAAGAAGGAAAAGGATTGAATAGAGGAACTCCTGAGCATTTGGTGATCTCAGATGTGTCCATATCAATGGAACGGGCGACTCATGATTTCGATGAATCATTTCTTCGGACAGAAGAAGATTCTGTAAACACTTCCTCGAAATCTGACTTATCCGATTCTTCCACAATGGAAAAATCGACCACCATTTTTTCCGCCTAATACCATGAAAAGTGGATACAAATTTTTGACGGATACTTAGTATGAGTATTATCGGCAATGGGTCTGAAAAAGTATCTAAAAGGGGGAAATTTATATATTTGCACACTGTCGAAGTAAAGAACCATGGCATATATGTTTGGAACAGATTCCATTTTGAGAGATTTGA